GGTTTTCTGGAACGTATTAATAAGCTAGACCCATACTTCGAGTTGTTTCATGCCATAAATAAACTCGAACACTCAAGAAATCCGTTGGACAGGCGGATTCACATCTCTTACAACCGACACAGTCCTCTGTTCTTGGAGCGGAAGCAATTTGCTTAGCCTTACATCCGTCCCAAGGTATCATTTCTAATACATCTGTTGGGCAGGCTCGCACACATTGAGTGCACCCTATACACGTATCATAAATCTTTACTGAATGTGACATTGGATCTATAAATTTTTAAATGTCAGAAATTTTCGATCTAGTAAACTTGTAAATGAATCATATATTTAGACACCAGATGAATCAATAATTTATCAGAATTTTTATAATCAATCTAATTCTGGATCGACCCGTGTGATAGAACCAAGATACTTTGATTTCTTACATTGATTTTTTACATTTTCGAAAACATGTATTATACGTAATGTATGGTCATGGTAATTATAATTTATGAATATTAGAATTTATATGATTATTAATACTACTTATTCAACAAATTTGATTGATTGATACGAGTTGATTTTCTGTTACGATAAATTGACGAAACAATAGCCGGACCAATAGCTGCTTCAGCGGCTGCAATAGCTATAACAAAAATTGAGAAAATATTTCCTTTTAATTGGCGACTATCAAAAAAATCAGAAAATGTTACGAAATTTATATTAACCGCATTCAATATAAGTTCAAGACACATAAGGGCTCTAACCATATTTCGACTCGTGATCAATCCATAGATACCGATAGAAAATAAGTAGGCACTCAAAACAAGTACATGCTCGAGCATCATTGACCAACTCCTTATCAATTTCGATTCATTTCAATATGAACTGAACAACAATTAAACAGATTCAATTGACTAGAATAAAAAAAAGTACGGAACAAAGGAATATATTCTATTGGTAATAGAATAGATTGAATAAAATAATTTATATTTTAGACATAAAGAACCTTTAATTGAAGGGAAATAAATGTAATAAAACAGAACACAGTTTTATTTGGATTGCTGTTGCCAATTCTATAGATTTATTACTGTCGCGCCACGGCAATTGCACCTATCAAAGCGGCTAAAAGAATTATCGAAACGAATTCAAACGGAAGAAAAAAATCCGTTGATAAATGAATTCCAATTTGTTGACTATTACTTATCAAATCTTGTTCTATAATCTGGTTTGATCTTGTAGTCCAAATAATCCCGTACCATGACGTATCTGTAATAGTAATCATGAGTAAAACAAAAATACTTGTACAAACTGGCAAAGTAACCCCATCCCCAACGGTCCAAAGATTCAAATCTTTGTAATATTCTGAACCATTCATAAACATCACAGCAAATACGATTAAAACATTTATAGCTCCCACGTAAATAAGAAGTTGTGCAGCAGCTACAAAATAGGAGTTTAATAGAATATAGAATAAGGATATACAAACAAGAACCAGTCCCAATGAAAAGGCAGAATAAATGGGGTTGGTAAATAATACCACTCCCATACCTCCTAGTATAAGAACCGATCCCAGAAAGACTAAAAGAAAATCATGTATTGGTCCGGGCAAATCCATTATATGTAAAATAAGAGATAAATAAATCGAAATGTTTTTCATGACCTTATTGAAATCCGAACAGAAAAAAAATTATAATTTTTGAGCAATTCCTAATTAAATCCTAAGGGATATGAATAAATGTAAGTACAATTATTGGACTAATTTAATTCGTTATCTGAAAGAGTAGTTCTCATTTGAAACTATATATGTAAAAATAATTACAGATATATTAATTAATGGATTAATTAATGGATTTTCAATCCAAATTAAGACGTGATTCTTAACCAACTAATCAATAGTTGGGATTTTTAGTTATTGACCAAACAAAACGAAAGAAACCCGATTCCTTTAGATTAGATCAAAAAAAAAAAAAATGAACCTTAGTATTATTTATTAGTAAAGTAATAGTCTTAGTAAAGTAATTATAAATTATTCTTTAATCAAGAGATTTACTTATTTTTTTTTTTGAGGCGAATTAAAAATTGTTCGAATTGTATAATCGTCAATTACTGACATTGGTAAACGACCCAAAGCAATTTGATTATAATTCAATTCGTGACGATCATAAGTAGAAAGTTCATATTCTTCAGTCATTGATAAACAATTTGTTGGACAATACTCAACGCAATTACCACAAAATATACAGACTCCGAAATCAATACTGTAATTAAGCAACCGTTTCTTGCGAATATCAGTTTCCAATTTCCAATCAACAACGGGTAGATCTATAGGACATACACGAACACATACTTCACAAGCAATACATTTATCAAATTCAAAATGGATTCGACCGCGGAAACGCTCCGCGGTGATTAATTTTTCATAAGGATATTGAATAGTTACAGGTAAACGATTTGCGTGAGATAAAGTAATCATGAAACTTTGACCAATGTACCTTGCAGCTCGTACTGTTTGTTGACCATAATTCATGAACCCAGTTACCATAGAGAACATATCATTAATATATATTATGAATAATTTTATGTTTGTTTATTTCTCTTGTTTGAGACAAGTTGTAAATTTACCTTACAGCGAAAAGAGTTGGGAAGAAGTTGTTAATAATAGATTACCGAGAGAAATAGGTAAAAGAAATTTCCATCCAAGATTCAATAGTTGGTCCATTCTTAGCCTCGGTAAAGTCCATCTTGTTGTGATAGGAATGAACAAGAACAAATAAGTTTTAGCTAATGTAATAAAGATACCAATTGTCGCTCCAAAAACTCCACATGTTTTATTTATTTCAAAAAGCTCAGAAACATATATGTCCGGAATAGAGATATTCCAACCTCCCAAGTAAAGAACTGTTACAAATAATGAAGAAACTAATAGGTTTAGATAGGAAGCAACATAAAATAAACCAAATTTTATACCCGAGTATTCGGTTTGATAACCTGCTACTAATTCTTCTTCTGCTTCGGGTAAATCAAAAGGTAATCTCTCACATTCTGCTAGGGAAGAAATGATAAAAATGATAAACCCTATAGGCTGACGCCACAAATTCCATCCCCAAAAACCGTATTTTGATTGCGCCTCAACTATATCAATTGTACTTGAACTGTTAGATAATTATAGTCGGTGATACCATTACTGTTATCATCGCTATTACAGAACCGTACATGAGATTTTCACCTCATACGGCTCCTTAAAGGCCAGAAATAAATCTAAGGATCGCGTCAGTATTATTTTATCTTGGTACGTTTGTAGGATGTATAAAGTAAAAATCTATTGGACGGTCCTAAATTAGACCAATTGAATTCTGTCTGTTATAATTATTTAATAATAAATAAAAAAGTACTTCTGAATCGATCTCACCCTTTCTTTAACTTTAATAATTTCAATAAGAATTAAAATTCTTCTTTGTTGAGTAATAACTTAATTCTTCAATAAAATACTTCTTGTAGAAATATCAATAACCCGTTTATTTCACGTACGAAAAAAATTCTATAATTAATTCATGAATTATGACACAAATTCTATATCTATTAATATGTATCTGGGAAATAAAAAAGGTATCTTTTTTTTTTTTTTTTATTGGAATTGGATTTCTTTCTCTTTTTTTCGTTCCTATTCTTCTTTCTATTTCTGAGAAAAAGGGGGCTTACAAAATAAAGTAAAGGATTATTTCGTTCCCAATAGTTATTTATTTAATCGGTGGATAGGAGCATACTCTGGATTGGAATCGTGTCGTGGGGAGTATTGCCTGATCATTTCTACCAACTTAAAGCCCCAATGAGTATTCTTTGTTTGTATATTATGTAAAAATGTCCTTTTGGAGAATTTACATAATCTCTATTACTAATCCTTTACATATCTTGGTGTTTCTAACCACCCACTCGTTTTTGTTCAACCCCCCCCCCCTGTGGTAATACATACAAATGATAGTGAAAACTCAATACGGTTGATCTTTTGAGCCCGCTTCAAGTCAGGATGACTAATCAACCAATCTTGGGGGAAACGGTCGCTTCTGTTTATGTTTATTTCCGCTTAACTCTCTAACTCTTATACATAGAAAATGAGACTCAATCTTTTTACTGCGAATTTATATATAAGCTGTTTTCTTTCACTCATATAACTATTTGATTTAGTTCATCAACCCGAATAATGAATAAAAAAAATGAAGATATCTACTTAATTCATTCCAACCCTTTCTTTGATTTGAAAGGAAGGAATAAAGAAAAGTTTATGTCTATGTATCAACGAATCGCACGTAGAGATATTGATAACACACATAAAGTTAATGGTATTTCATAACTAATCGATTGAGCAGCAGCTCGTAGACCACCTAAAAAGGAATATTTATTATTTGACCCGTATCCTGACATAAGAAGTCCAATTGGAGCAATACTAGAAATGGCAATCCATAAAAAAACACCGATATTGAGATCCGCTAAAACAAGGTGATAGCCAAAAGGAGCTACTGAATAGCTTACTAAAATTGATATGACTGCTATGGATGGCCCGATACTGAATAAACGGGTATCCCCCCTAGATGGAAGAAGATTTTCTTTGAAAATTAGTTTTGCCCCATCTGCTAGAGCTTGAAGAATTCCAAAAGGGCCGGCGTATTCAGGTCCAATACGTTGTTGTATCCCTGCGGATATTTCTCTTTCTAACCATACAATTACCAGTACGCCTATTGTGATTCCCAATACAAGAGTCAAAATAGGAATAAGCACCCATATAATTCCATAAACCTCTTTTAAAAACTCTAATCTAGAAAAAGAATCAATATCTTGTACTTCTGGTGTATCAATTATCATTTCAACGATCAACTTCTCCCATAATGATATCTATACTACCTAGTATCGTCATAATATCAGCCAATTTCATTCTTTTAACTAACTGAGGAAGAATTTGCAAATTGATAAAACCCGGGGGGCGGATTTTCCATCTCCAAGGAAAACCACTCTGATCCCCTATCAGAAAAATTCCCAGCTCTCCCTTTGGGGCTTCGACTCTCACATAAAGTTCTTGTTTCGGCAATTCAAATGTAGGAGAAGGCTTTTTACTAATAAATCTATATTCAAAATCATTCCATTCCGGATTCCTTTCTCTATCAAAGTATCGTATTTCTAAATTCTCATAGGGTCCCCCTGGAATTCCTTCCAGAGCCTGTTGAATAATTTTTATAGATTCTATCATTTCACCAATTCGGACTAGATAACGAGCCAATGAATCTCCTTCTTTTTGCCACTGTACCTCCCAATCAAATTCGTCGTAACATTCATAATGATCAACTTTACGAAGATCCCATTGTATTCCGGAAGCTCGCAGCATTGGTCCCGATAAACCCCAATTTATTACTTCCTCTCTACCAATAATGCCTACTCCCTCGACTCGTTCTAAAAAAATAGGATTTCGTGTAATAAGTTTTTGATATTCAGCAACTCTTGTTAAAAAATAATCGCAGAAATCCAAACATTTATCTATCCAACCATGAGGTAGATCGGCCGCTACTCCTCCGATACGAAAATAATTATGCATCATTCTCATACCGGTGGCAGCTTCGAATAGATCATATACTAATTCTCTTTCTCTGAAAATATAGAAAAAGGGAGTTTGTGCACCAATATCCGCCATAAAAGGACCAAGCCATAACAGATGAGAAGCTATACGACTCAACTCCAACATAATTATTCTGATATAGCTAGCTCTTTTAGGTACTTGAATATTTCCCAACTGTTCCGGTCCATTTACAGTTATTGCTTCTGTGAACATAGTAGCTAAATAATCCCAACGTGTTACATAAGGCAAATATTGTATAATTGTTCGGTTTTCCGCAATTTTTTCCATCCCTCGGTGTAAATAACCCAATATTGGTTCACAATCAATAACATCTTCACCATCTAGAGTAATGATGAGTCTAAGAACACCATGCATTGATGGGTGGTGGGGGCCCATATTGACTATCATGAGGTCTTTTCTTGTAGCTGGTATATTCATCGGTTTTTCCTCGATTCATTCTTTCATGAATTGCTGAAAACGAAAAAAAGTTCATTAAAATTCAAGATCTAATAAATCAAATAATTTAAAATGCCTCTTCAAATTAACGGGTTTTTGACTCCCGAATATCCAACCGATTAATTAATTCTTTATAACATATTCTATTTTTCTTTGACAAATAAGACAGCAGTCGTTGGCGTTTTCCCAGAATTTTACGTAAACCTCTCTGAGATAAATAGTCTTTTTTGTGTAATTCTAAATGTGAAGTAAGTCTTCGTATCCTATTGGTGAAACTAACTATTTGAAATTCAGTGGATCCTCTGTTTTCGTCTTTTTCTTCTTGTGAAATAACTGAGATGAATGGATTTTTTACCATAAAATGAAATCTTCTCGCCCCCCTCTTTTTATTTTAAGAAATTTTTATTGATAGATATCTTTATTGATCAGTAATAATAATGCCTCTCATTTTTATTTTGTATATACAAAAATATTAATTTTGTTATTAATTTATAATTTTTTTTAATAAAATTAAATTTTTATTTATTTGGATTTGAAAAGGGTATACATAAAGGATGGTTGTTTTCTGCACTCACAAAAGATAAAAATTTAGACCTAAAATAATAATATTTTGTTGATTCATTTCTAGATCAAATTGATATGTCATTGAATTAGTATCGTGTATCAGAATGGAACGATGGAATGTAAGACAATGCGTGTGTGCATCTCTTTGTCGTCATAGATCAGATATAGTATGGGAAATATAGCAAAAATGTACTATTAATGCATTTTAAATCGCGGATACATATGTACCCTTACCATACTGAAACGACTGCCATTATTGGTATTAAACCAATAACGATTCATACAAGCCAAATCTTCTAATCGATAATTGGGCCAAAGAAATAACTTAAATTTAATAAGTTTTTTTTTATAGTTTTTGCTTTTATCCAAAACTTGACTGTTTACCTTATTCCCATTACAAAATGCTGCATTTCTATGTCTATTCTCAGAATTGAAACAAATTAGAATTCTCAATTCTCTACGACGTCTAGGTGATAAAATATTTTCAGGAACAAACAAATCATAATGATTTTTATCTCTATTTCCAGTCATCTTTTGATGTTTTGTAATGGCTTCATCAGAATTCTTATCGGCATGTTTTTTTTCTCGGTATCTTTGATTAATTTGGTGTTTGCTTTTATGAACTAATGAAATACCGATGGTTTGATAGATAATAAATTTTCCATCATTTTTTATAGATAGACGAATTGGTTCAATAATCAAAATTCCCCTTTTAATCAATTCTGTAAGAGTTAAATCTTTCTGAATCATCAGAATATCCGGACTCATTTCGCCTCTTTGAATAGAGGATATAGTAATTTCTCTTGGATTTATCAGTCTAAGCAGGAGACAATATACTTTGATGTTATTGCTTATTTTTTTATTTAAAGAATCATCCCATCTCAATTGAAAATGCAAATACCTTTTTAGGAAGAAATCAAACTCCGCTTTTGTATTGATCTTGTATTGCTTTTTATTTCTATTTTTTTTCATGTACGATCCCGTATAATCTTCTTCAACATCTTTTTCTTGGTTTGAAAGAGCTGATTTAAAATCTGCTTGGACCGCGTATTCTTTTTCCCCTTGATTTCGGTTTTCTAATTCAAAAGATTTTTTTGAATTCTCCGATATTGATATAAAAGGATCCCTTTTTTTATTTCCGGCGATGCTTTTGTTTTTACTATCATTTTCATTTATATTAGAATTTAAAACTAGTAATTTAATTGGTATAACCCACGGTTTAATTTTATACGTATTATAAAGTATCCCCAATTCTGGGAAGAACCAAAATTCCATATTTGATATGGGACAACTTAGTATTTCTTCATTCATCCCCATCCAATCAAAAAGGGTTTTTTGATTGGATAGGTTGATTTCTTGATCTTGCTGAATCGTGAGATAAAAAAGACCCCTCTTATTGATTTTATCAATTATTTGATACTTATTAACCCTAGTCTTAGTATATTTATTACTGTTAGTGTCAGTATCAATATCGATCCAGGCGTCAATATCGACCTTATTTTTAAGACAAAAATGGAAAATTCTCCAATCAAAATATTTTCTATCCGTATTTATCTCCATATCTCTAATATCATCTTCTACTAGATAAGGGATAATAGGAATACCTTCCGGCATATTAAATGATTTTTGTGTATGTGTGTTGTAATTATAAAAAATATCTTGGTTATTTTTTACTTGTAATGGTGATCCATAAATATAAGAGTCCTTCTTATCTTCATAATTAATAGATTTATATGCTAAAATATCATATCTATATTGTTTTTTAAAATTATCTTTTTGATTCAGTAATGAATCTGTTTCGAAATTTTTTTCGTAGTTAATTAATCGATCCTTTTCATATAAATCACATAAATCTTTATTTTGAGACATACAGTGTTGATTGAATATATTTCGCCATTTTTGTGGTACTAATCTAGACCATTTAATATGAGATACATCACATTGATACTGACTCCTTAACCAATTTGTCCATTGATTCATTCCATAATTGCGAAGATTCTTATGTCTTAATTCGGAATGAAATAGTTCTTGTGTTACAACAAAAAAATCCTTTATTTCATTCTTAAGAAAAAGGGACATTCCGTTATATTGAAATACAGATTTTAACTTATATAAGTTAATAAGTTGAGTTTGTGATAATTTATAAAATACATATGCTTGTGAAAAGTAAGATAAGTCGCAAAAAGTCTTTGAATTCTTGTTACTAATATTAGTAAGTGACTTTTTTATAGTCGAAATAAAGGGAATTACACTTTGATTTGTTTTATCAATTCTTTCGTGATTTGCTTCATTATCGTTAATGTATTTATTAATAATTTTTTTTGTTGATTCAAGAAAAAGTTGTGTATTGATGCTAGGAATATTAATGATACATAGAAAGATATCTATGTATATCCTTTCAATGAAATATTTTATAAAATAATGTGACTTACGGATTAATCTAACATTTTGTCTTTTTAATATCTGCCAAATATTTTTTTGTGATTCTGATCCTTTATTATCATAACTTATTTTGTTAGAACTAAAATTTATATCTGGAGTTCCTTTTTTATTTTCTTTTGTAATTTTTTCTATTTGATTTATTATTGTATTTGTTCTATCAGTTAGATCTTGCATTTTTTTTTCTGTTAATGAATAATTTGTCCAACCCTGAGATATAATTTGAATCGACGATTCATGAATCATCCCATTACCAATTATCGAATCTTTTTTAGTTTCACTCAATTCATATACTTCTATTTCTCTCAATCCAAATCCAAATAATATAATTGGGTTTATTTTTGAGAGTTCTTTTATTATTTCTTTTATAAACAGAATGCTTTTAATGATCCATTTTTTTGTTTCTTTTGAGACATTTAGAAACAACTTTTTTTGTTCTTTTAAAATTCTTAGAATTATAAAACATTTCTTTTTCAATTTTTTTAATTTTTTTTTTAGTTCTTTAAAAATGGGTTCAAAAAATGAAAGTTTTTTTCTGGGAGAACCAAAAGGTAGTTCAGTTTCCATTCCAAAAACTGTTAAAAAGCAAAAATCATTTTTTTGATCCTTCTTTTTCATTGGATCATTATAAGGGGCTTGTAGTTTAGATCTGTGCCAAGGTTTAAGACTAAAAGGAAATAGGATCTTGATCTGAATACCGTCTGTTAACCAGTTTTTTGGAAATTCTTTTTCTGATAATTGAACGCCATTATAGGTACATTTAATATGCATTTCTCTATTCCAATCCTTTAAATCCTCAGACCATTCAGGAAATTGAAATAATAGTATACGGACTATATTTTTAGCTATTATCAATGAAGGTAATATAATATATTTTCTAAGAATTGATTGGGTTACTAACAAAAAACCTCTTAGTACTTGAGCAAGTAAAATACTATCCCAGGCTTCTGCTATTTC